GTTATTGTAGCTTACTAACAGCACAGCACTGAAAATGCTGAGACGGTCTATAAACCCAATTAACAAAAGTCTTGGTCCTAAACCTAACATTACCTGTAACTTAGACTATACATGCAAGCCTCCACACAACAGTGAGACAGCCCAACTAACCATAGGAGCAAGTATCAGGCTAAAACATGCCTATAACACTAAGCTTAAACCAAGCCACACCCCCACGGGCCTGCAGCAGTAATTAACATTGGGCTATAAGTGTAAACTTGACCCAGCCAAAGTTATTCCAGAGCCGGTTAATATCGTGCCAGCGACCGCGGTTATACGATAGACTCAAGATAATGTAAACGGCGTAAAGCATGACCAAAATAAACATAATTAAGGAAAAAGCACATCTTAGCTGTAGAACGCTAAAGCCAAACTAAACACCAATTCCTTAATATCAACTTCCACTCATGAAAGCTATGACACAAACTAGGATTAGATACCCTACTATGCACAGCCATAACAAGACAGCCCACTTACCAACTGTCCGCCAAAATACTACGAGTGAAAACTTAAAACTTAAAGGACTTGACGGTACCCCACATTCAACCTAGAGGAGCCTGTCCACTAACCGATAATCCACGATTAACCTTACCATTTCTTGCCACACAGTCTATATACCGCCGTCGCCAGCCTACCTTGTGAAAGCCACATAGTGAGCTTAACAGTCCCCCACTAAAACGACAGGTCGAGGTGTAACTAATGAAATGGCATAAGATGGGCTACATTACCTAATCAAGGTACACGAACAAAACTATGAAACTAGTCTTCAAAGATGGATTTAGCAGTAAGTTAGGAATAGAATACCAAACTGAACACAACGCAATGGGGTGCGTACACACCGCCCGTCATCCCTATCAAACTAAACCAACCATAATATAAACATTATAAAGATAGGGCAGTGTACATGGTAAGCGTACTGGAAAGTGCGCTTAGAAACAAGAAGTAGCTTATCCAAAGCACTCGACTTACAATCGAGAGACGTCACCATTAAACCTTCTTGAGCTAAAACACCAGTCCATAAATTCACACAAAAATATACTAAAACAAGCCAAAACATTTAACCAATTCAGTAACGGCGATAAAACAATTTATAAGCACAATAACAACAGTACCGCAAGGGAAATAGTACTAAGCACAAAAAAGCAAAGATTAAACCTCGTACCTTTTGCATCATGGTTTAGCAAGCAAATAAGGACAAGACGTGTCAAAGCCCAATAACCCCGAAACCAGATGAGCTACTTCAAAGCAGCCAACCGGGCGCATCCTTCTCTGTAGCAAAAGAGTGGAATGACTTTAAAGTAGCGGTGAAATGCCTATCGAATCTGGAGATAGCTGGCTACCCAAAATTGAATTCTAAGTTCTACTTTAGGACAAACTAAAACACTAAACCTAGTCCCCTAAAGAAAATCAATAGGGGTACAGCCCTATTGAAACAGGATACAACCTGTCTCTGAGAGCAAACATCCTAACCAAAACCAGTAGGCTTTAAAGCAGCCACCTAAAAAAATATCGTTTCAAGCATTAAAACAAAAATACCTTACCCAAACTAATACTCCAGGCCTACTAAGGGTAATTCTATACAAATAGAAGCACTTATGCTAAAACTACTAATAAGAAAAATTCTCTATGCGCACCTATCTGTTAGACACAGAAAGCCTACTAGCAAATAACAGACCACAAAAGGCATAATACAAACTAATACACAACAATTAATCCCACTGTAGCCCCGACACAGGAGCGCCAAAAAGAAAGATAAAACATTACAAAAGGAACTCGGCAAACAATGATTCCAACTGTTTACCAAAAACATAACCTTTAGCCTAAACCAATATTAAAGGCAAAGCCTGCCCAGTGAGACCCCCCCTTAAACGGCCGCGGTACCCTAACCGTGCAAAGGTAGCGTAATCATTTGTCTATTAATTGTAGACTAGTATGAAAGGCTACATGAGAATCAAACTGTCTCTTGTAATAAATCAATAAAACTGATCTTCCAGTACAAAAGCTGGAATACCCATATAAGACCAGAAGACCCTGTGAAGCTTAAACTAAACCATTAAAACAAATAATGACTACTTTCAGTTGGGGCGACTTTGGAAAAAAACAAAACTTCCAAACACCATGAGCAATCCCTCATACAACGCAGGCCAACAAGCCTTAATACGACCCAGTCTAACTGACAATTGAACCAAGTTACTCCAGGGATAACAGCGCTATCTTCTTCAAGAGCCCATATCAAAAAGAAGGTTTACGACCTCGATGTTGGATCAGGACACCCAAATGGTGTAGCCGCTATTAAAGGTTCGTTTGTTCAACGATTAACAGTCCTACGCGATCTGAGTTCAGACCGGAGTAATCCAGGTCAGTTTCTATCTATAAAAAGCTCTTTCTAGTACGAAAGGACCGAAAGGGCAGAGCCAATACCAAAAGCACGCTCTAAAAAAAGATATAAATCAACTCAATATCAAATATTATCACGCCAGGTCAAGACCCGGCCATTAAGGCCCCAGACTAGTCCCCTTAATAATCCACATCCTTACTACACACATCCTTAATCCAATACTATACATCCTTCCCATCCTAATCGCAGTTGCCTTCTTAACATTACTAGAACGAAAACTCCTAGGACACATACAGCTACGAAAAGGCCCTAATCTAGTTGGGCCCCTTGGCCTACTGCAACCAATTGCAGACGGGATCAAACTCATTATAAAAGAACAGAATAAACCAACAATATCCTCTCCAATCCTATTTATACTTTCCCCCATCGCAGCTCTAACCCTACCCCTAATCACCTGAGCACCCCTACCAATACCATTTCCACTAACAAACATAAACTTGGGTTTACTATTTATCATAGCCATATCCAGTATATTTACCCACACAATCCTGTGATCCGGATGATCATCAAATTCGAAATACCCATTAATAGGCGCAATACGTGCAGTAGCACAGACTATCTCCTATGAAGTAACACTAGGAATAATCATCATATCCACAGCTACAATCACAGGCGGATACTCCCTTCTAGCCTTCACATCCACACAAAACTCAATATGACTTCTTCTACCAACCTGACCACTAGCCATAATATGATTTACCTCTACACTTGCAGAAACCAACCGAGCACCATTTGATCTAACAGAAGGAGAATCAGAATTGGTCTCGGGATTTAACGTGGAATTCTCAGCTGGACCCTTCGCCCTTCTATTCTTAGCAGAATATACCAACATCCTACTTATAAATACCCTAACTGTCATAATATTCATAAACCCAGGTCCACAAACTCACCCAGAACTATTTACAATCAACCTAATAATCAAAACAACCTTACTAACAATAACATTCTTATGAGTACGAGCATCATACCCGCGATTTCGATACGACCAACTTATACACCTACTATGAAAACAATACCTCCCATTAACACTAGCCATATGCCTACTTAACGTCTCAACCACAATAGCATTAAATGGTACCCCCCCACAATGGAAGAGTGCCCGAGAATTAAGGACTACCTTGATAGAGTAGACACAGGACTATAACCCTCTCTTCCCAATAACACACTTGCTACCAAAAGCTGCGGCAATTAACCGTGGCTTTTTTACCGAGTATAAAATGGCCCCTCGACCCCCCCCTACCCCCCCCCAATAAACAATACTAATTTTAACTTCACAGGTTAATGTAACTCTTATACATTTGTCTTTTATTCATGCTATGTATAATCTTACATTAATGGCTTGCCCCATGAATATTAAGCAGGAATTCCCGTTTAAATATTTTAGTAACTATTTGCCTTCGTACCCTAAAACTTGTCCTCATTTCTTGGTCGTTCAATGAAACATGGATTATACATTCCTAATAACCATGACTATCCTTGATCTAATATAATCCTTGGTCTAACCCCTCCCGTGAAACCCTCTATCCTTTCATACATGCATACCATTCGACTTCTCACGTCCATACAGTGTTGTATCCTCTCTACTAGCTTCTTCCAAGGCCGCTGGTTACACCTTCAAGTTCATCTCGACGGTCCGGAACCATCCCTCCCTACTTGCTCTTTCCAAGACCTCTGGTCGCACCCTTTATATTGGTCCATCATTCTCATGATCTGATCACATATGCTAGTCCGCCCCTGGTTACCTTTTTTTCTCTCTACCTTTCACCTGACAGCCATATATGCACACCTAAGGTTATCTTTCAAGGTTGAGCCCGATGGAGTCCCCTCACCCTACCTATAGAGTTATATCTCTTAATGCTTGTTAGACATATCACTTAACCAAACCAAATTCTACAATAACAAAATATTGGAATTTGCAGAACAAACCCCCAAAAAAACCACCTAATTTCACACCCACACCCACACCCCCACCAAAATAAAACTCGAATTCTATATAAAATAATATAATTTTTCTATTTATTAACATAAAATTTAACACCCTTTCCTTAGAGATTATTACTTTAAATACAAAACAAAACTAGAATTCTGTATAAAATAATATAAATTTCTCTCTATTTACTAACACAAATTTAACACCCCCCCTAGAGATTATTACTTTAAATATAAAATAAAACTAGGATTCTGTATAAAATAATACAAACATTTCTATTTATTAACATAAAATTTAATACTCCACCTTAGGGGTTTTCACCTTAAATACAAAATAAAACTAGAGTTTCATATAAAATAATACAAATTTCTTTCTATTTACTAACACAAATTTAACACTTCTTTAGGAATTATTACTTTAAATACAAGATAAAACTAGAACTTTATATAAAACAATACAAATTAAGGTAGCAAAGCCAGGCCATGCAACAAAACTTAAAATTTTGACACAGATGCTCAAATCATCTCCTTAATTCTAGAAGGCTGAGGGTCGAACTCAAACTAAAAAGCCCAAAACTTTTCGTACTTCCACATATACTACCAACTAAGATAAAGTCAGCTAAACAAGCTATCGGGCCCATACCCCGAAAATGTCACCACGACCTTTATCAATAAACCCAATATCCTGACTAATTCTCACAACCAGCATTATCATAAGTACAATACTAGTAGCCGCCTCTACACACTGACTTATAATCTGAATATGCCTTGAAATCAACATACTATCAATAATCCCAGTAATCTCCAAACCAAACCACCCCCGTGCCACAGAAGCGGCAACAAAATACTTCCTAACCCAAACTCTAGCCTCCATAACCATACTATTTTCCGCAACGATAAACGCAATAACCACCTCCCAATGAGATATAATACTCATAACAAATAAAACGGCAATAACCCTAGCAACCCTAGCATTAATAATAAAACTAGCCGCAGCCCCCTTCCACTTCTGACTACCAGAAGTAACACAAGGCTCATCCACCCTGACTAGCCTTACAATTCTTACATGACAAAAACTAGCCCCCCTATCAATCCTACTAACACTCTCAAACAAAATAAACCAAACTATCCTATCCACCTCAGCAATACTCTCCATCCTAATCGGCGGCCTAGGCGGACTAAACCAAACCCAGCTTCGAAAACTAATAGCCTTCTCATCAATTGCCCATACCGGCTGAATTCTAGCTACAATAACCATAGCCCCCAACATCTCAACACTCACCATGCTTATCTATATCATATCTACTACCCCAATCTTCCTAATATTACATATATCATCAATAAAAACAATCAAAGATATTGGAACCATATGAACAACCTCCCCACAAATAACATCAATACTAACCCTCACTATTCTATCCCTGAGTGGCCTACCCCCATTAACCGGATTTATACCCAAATGACTGATCCTCAACAAACTAACAACCTTCAACATATTAATTGAAGCAACCACAATAGCCTTAATATCCCTACTCAGTCTATATTTCTACCTCCGACTTACCTATTTTACCTCAATAACTACAACCCCACAGAACATCACAATGCCAATAAAATGACGAACCAAACAGACAAATATGACCTTATTAACACCCACCTTAATAGCCCTATCCATATTTATACTGCCTATAACACCTATATTATAGAGGCTTAAGTTATACTAAACTAGTGGCCTTCAAAGCCCCCAAAAAAGAAACTCTTTAGCCCCTGAGAACTTGCAATAACTACATCTCCTGCCTGCAACACAGGTATTTTAATTAAACTAAAGCTCTTCTAGACTAGCGGGCCTCGATCCCACAAAAAACTAGTTAACAACTAGCCGTCCAAGCCAACGGACTTTAGTCTACTTCTCCGTTTTAAAGGAAAAAAACGGAGAAGCCCCGGGCAGAGTGCCGTCTTCAGATTTGCAGTCTGACGTGTGTTACCTCAGGGCCTGGCAGCAAGGGTTCATTCCCTATAAATAAATTTACAGTTTATCGCCTCTGTCGGCCATACTACCAGTGTTTATAACTCGTTGACTATTCTCAACAAATCACAAAGATATCGGAACCCTGTACCTACTATTTGGCGCCTGATCGGGATTAATCGGCGCCTGCCTTAGCATCATAATACGAATAGAGCTGACTCAGCCCGGGACCCTTCTCGGAAACGACCAAATCTACAACGTACTGGTAACCGCTCATGCCTTCATTATAATTTTCTTCATGGTTATACCCATCCTAATGGGCGGGTTCGGAAACTGATTAATCCCCCTAATAATCGGAGCTCCGGACATAGCCTTTCCACGAATAAATAACATAAGCTTTTGACTCTTACCTCCAGCACTTCTACTCCTATTGGCTTCCTCATATGTAGAAGCCGGTGCCGGTACCGGCTGAACTGTATACCCCCCACTATCAAGCAATATAACACACTCAGGCCCCTCAGTAGACTTAGCAATTTTCTCATTACACTTAGCAGGAGCCTCTTCAATCCTAGGTGCCATTAATTTCATCACTACATGTATTAATATAAAACCTGCAGCAATACCAATATTTAACGCCCCCTTATTTGTCTGATCAGTAATAATTACAGCAATTATACTTCTACTGGCTCTCCCAGTATTAGCCGCAGCAATTACAATACTACTAACAGATCGTAATCTAAATACCTCATTCTTTGATCCCTCCGGAGGGGGTGACCCCGTACTATTTCAGCATCTATTCTGATTCTTTGGACACCCAGAAGTTTATATTCTTATCCTTCCGGGCTTTGGAATTATCTCACATATTATTATATACTATACCGGAAAGAAAAATACATTCGGATATACCAGCATAATTTGAGCAATAATATCTATTGCTATTCTAGGCTTTGTAGTATGGGCCCACCACATATTCACAGTGGGCCTAGATATCGACAGTCGTGCCTACTTCACAGCGGCAACCATAATTATCGCAGTTCCAACTGGAATTAAAGTATTTGGCTGACTAGCCACACTAGCAGGGGGCCAAATTAAATGGGAAACCCCGATCTATTGAGCCCTAGGTTTCATTTTTCTATTTACAGTCGGAGGTATAACTGGCATTATTCTATCAAACTCATCCCTAGACATTGTACTTCACGACACGTACTATGTAGTTGCACACTTCCACTATGTATTATCCATAGGAGCAGTCTTTGCTATTATAGGCGGCTTCGCTCATTGATTCCCACTATTTACAGGATATGCACTCAATCCGACCCTGACAAAGACCCAATTCTGAATTATATTTATTGGTGTCAACATAACATTTTTCCCACAACATTTTCTAGGCCTATCGGGCATACCTCGACGATACTCTGATTTTCCAGATGCTTTCGCCCTATGAAACACAGTATCATCCATTGGCTCAATTATCTCATTAATTGCAGTCTTTATATCCCTATACATTGTATGAGAAGCAATAACATACAAAAAAGCACCCTTTAACCCACTGGGTAAAAAAACCCATGCTGAATGGCTATACGGCACGCCCCCACCATACCACACCCACACAGAACCTATTTTCCTCCTAAATAACACTAAAACAAGGAAAGACAGATTTTAACTGCCATCTGCTAATTTCAAGTTAGCCACATATTTTAATGCTTTCTCCTCGAGAACCTAGTAAATACTATATTACATAGCTCTGTCGCAGCTAAATAACAAACTCTGTGGCTCTCCGTGCCATATGCCACCCAACTAACACTACAAGAGGCCTCAGGCCCAACAATAGAAGAAGTCTCACTTCTACACGACCACGTATTATTTCTGACTTTTCTTATATGCATTATTGTAGCCTTCTCCGCCCTGACAGTCACCATAGGAAAAACAACTCATAACGACCCAACCGAAGAAGTAGAACAGCTAGAAGCAGCCTGGACTATCGCCCCAATTATAATCCTAATACTGACTGCCCTCCCATCCGTTCGATCCCTATACTTGGTAGAAGAAGTCTTCGATCCATTTGTAACCATTAAAACAACCGGCCATCAATGATACTGAAACTACGAGTACACAGACAATACAAACATCTCATTCGACTCCTACATAATTCAAACCCAAGATCTGCCAAAGGGGGCCCCCCGACTCTTAGAGGTCGACCACCGAATAGTTCTACCGGCCTACCTCCAAGCTCGAATCGTAATTACCGCAGAAGATGTTTTACACTCATGAGCCGTACCATCTCTCGGGGCAAAAGTAGACGCAGTTCCAGGACGACTAAACCAACTTCCAATAGCTACCGCCCGAACAGGCATCTTCTTTGGACAGTGCTCAGAAATCTGTGGAGCAAACCACAGTTTCATACCAATCGTAGTAGAGGCTGTACCCTTAAAACATTTCGAACAGTGACTACTAACACAAGACTACATTAAGAAGCTTTTACAGCATTAGCCTTTTAAGCTAAAGACAGAAACGAAATTTCCTTAGTGAAATGCCCCAACTAGAAACAACAAATCTCCTCCTAATCAACCTATGAACCTGAGTAGCGCTTATATCAATAGTCTGAAAAATTAAGACTATTCTATTCAATAACCCAACAGAACAAGCAGACCCCAACAAATCAAAAACAAAACAGACCTGATTTCTACCATGAACCTAACAATATTTGACCAGTTTGCAAGCCCAACTATTTTTCTATTTCCAACAGCCCTACTTTCACTACTTATACCCCTACTATTAATCCATAACAAACAAACGCTACTAGGAAATCGAGCTTCCACAATTCTTAATTGATTCTGTAAAATAGCCATACTTAATATAATTCATCCCCTATCTAAGCTGGGACAAAAATGATCTCGATTTTTAATCAGCCTTCTACTAATAATTATCTTATCAAATCTCCTAGGCCTATTACCCTATACATTCACCACAACTTCCCAACTATCAACAAACATATCATTAGCAATTCCCATGTGACTAGCAACTGTAATAACCGGCCTAACAATAAAACCGTCATCAACACTTGCCCACATACTTCCTGAAGGCTCCCCAACTCCTTTAATTCCAGCTATAATTATAATTGAAACTGTTAGCCTATTTATACGACCAATCGCCCTGGGAGTCCGTCTGACAGCCAATATTACAGCCGGCCACCTCCTAATAACAATAATCAGCTCTGCCGTACTAAACCTAATTAATATCTATAATACTCTAAGCCTACTCTTAACCATCCTACTCACACTCCTTACCCTACTAGAAATTGCCGTAGCCTGTATTCAAGCTTATGTTTTTGTACTACTAGTAACCCTATACCTACAAGAAAACACTTAATTTAATGACCCACCAAATACACCAATACCACATAGTAGACGCAAGCCCCTGACCTTTAACAGGGGCCCTAGCCTCTTTACTAATAACTTCCGGCCTAGCCCTTTGATTCCATACAACCTCTACAACAGTATTAAAACTGGGACTTTTAACTATAATACTAACACTCCTGCAATGATGACGAGATGTGGTGCGAGAAGGCACATACCAAGGACATCATACAACAGGCGTACAAAAAAATATACGCTACGGAATAATATTATTCATCACATCAGAAGTATTCTTCTTTCTAGGCTTTTTCTGAGCTCTATATCACGTTAGCCTGGTTCCAACCCCAGAACTAGGGGCAGAATGACCTCCCACAGGTATCTCCCCCTTAAATCCATTCGAAGTGCCCCTACTAAATACAGCAGTACTCTTATCATCAGGGGCAACAATCACCTGATCCCATCACACAATAATAAAAGGAAACAAAAAAGAAGCAACCTATGCCCTAATAATCACAGTTGCCCTAGGCGTATACTTTACTCTTCTACAACTTTCAGAATACATAGAAACACCCTTTACAATCTCAGACAGCGTATACGGTTCATTATTCTTTGTAGCCACAGGATTCCACGGACTTCACGTTATAATCGGCACTCTATTCTTAATCACCTGCCTAACCCGACTCATCCAATACCACTTTACAACAACTCATCATTTTGGTTACGAAGCAGCAATCTGATACTGACACTTCGTTGATGTAGTCTGACTATTCCTATTCGCATCCGTTTACTGATGAGGCTCATATTTCTTTAGTATAAAAGTACAAATGCCTTCCAAGCATTAAGTCCCAACAGGGAAGAAATAATTAATCTAATATCCATATTAATCTTTTCATTTATCCTTGCTTTAGCCCTCTTTATCATTAACCTCTTTATGCCAAATAAACCCGATATTAATAAACTATCCCCATACGAATGCGGATTTGATCCGTTCGCTGATGCACGAACCCCCATGTCCATTCAATTTTTCCTAGTGGCCATCCTATTTATTCTATTCGACCTAGAAATCGCCCTACTCCTACCCATTCCATGAAGCATAAACACTAACCCACCCAACATAACTATATCAATAACAACCGCCCTACTAGTCCTATTAACACTTGGACTAGCCTATGAATGATCTCAAGGCGGCCTTGAATGAGCAGAGTCCAAGAGTAGTCTACTAACAGATATCTGATTTCGACTCAGAAGACCTTATACACTTAAGCTCTTGTAATGGAAATAACCCAAACCGCTCTATCAACTATATTCTTAATAAGCATCCTAGGGCTATCAATACAACACAAACATCTTATATTAGCACTAATATCAATCGAAGCAATAACCCTAGCAATCTTAATACTACTAATTATATTTACGRCAATCACACAAACCCTCACTCAAACCCCCATACCGATTATACTATTAACAATCTCCGTATGCGAAGCCTCCATCGGACTAACTCTGGTAGTAGCAACCACACGAACACACGGAAACGACTTCTTAAAAAACCTCACTCTACTATAATGATAAAAATTATCTTAGCAACAACAATACTGATTCCTACAACAATAATTATTAAACCCAAAATTATATATCAAACACTTATCTCCTACACCTTTATACTTGCCACCTTTAGTCTAACCTATCTTAATCAAAATATAAATTTAAAACTACAAACCAACTCTCACATAAACTTGGACCCAATCTCCGCCCCCCTTCTAGTTATATCCTTCTGGCTCCTTCCACTAACAATTTTAGCTAGCCAAAAAACCATTTCTTCAGAGCCCACTCAACGACAACGAACATTCATAACTACCCTCATAGTACTCCAAATATTCATCTCCATAACATTCGCTGCCTCTAATCTAACTATAATATACATTATATTTGAAGCAACTTTAATTCCCACCCTAATTTTAATCACGCGCTGAGGACAACAACCTGAACGTCTAACAGCTGGAACCTACTTTATTATATATACATTGGCCACCTCAATACCACTATTAATAGCAATCCTATTCTTAAATAATAAGTCCAATACACCAACCCCATTCTTTATGACAATAGAGCCGCACACAGCCTGAACAACACTTCTCCTATGATTAGCCTGCCTAACCGCCTTCTTCGCAAAAATACCACTATACGGACTTCACCTTTGACTACCAAAAGCTCATGTAGAGGCTCCAATCGCAGGATCCATAGTTCTAGCAGCCATCCTATTAAAGCTCGGTGGATACGGTATTATTCGAATTATACAGGTCTTACCGACATCAAAAACAGACTTATTCATACCATTTCTAATCCTCTCCCTATGAGGCGCGATTCTAGCCAACCTCACCTGTCTACAACAAACAGACCTAAAATCTTTAATCGCTTACTCTTCAGTAAGTCACATGGGCCTAGTTATTGCAGCCACAATAATCCAAACCCCCTGAGCATTATCTGGAGCAATAGCTCTGATAATCGCTCATGGTTTCACCTCCTCTATACTATTCTGCTTAGCCAATATCAATTACGAACGCACACATACGCGTATCTTAATTCTGACTCGCGGATTCCACAACATTATGCTACTAATAACCATATGATGACTAGGGGCAAACCTAATAAATATCGCTTTCCCACCAAGCATGAACTTTACAGCAGAACTCTTAATTACCTCTGCCTTATTTAATTGATGTCCAACCACCATTATTCTATTAGGAATATCAATTCTAATCACCGCAAGCTATCCACTACATATATTTCTATCAACACAAGCAGGAAAACCCATAATAAACTTACAAACCGACCCCACCCACACCCGAGAACATCTCCTTATAATACTCCATATTATGCCCCTAATTTTAATCTCCCTAAAACCAGAACTAGTATTAAGAGTGTGTGTAATTTAAAAAAAATATTAGGCTGTGGCTCTAAAAATAGAGATTCACTCTCGCACACCGAGAAGCTACACTAGACCTGCTAATTCTTAAATCTGGTAATAACTCACCAGGCTCCTCTCTACTAAAGGACAGTAGTCATCCACTGGTCTTAGGCACCAAAACCCTTGGTGCAAATCCAAGTAGTAGAACATGAACATTATAATCCCAACCCTTATACTTACATCACTACTATGCCTTATAACTGCAACCATAAAACTAACAATTAAAAAGACAGTGTCACTTAACGAAACAAAGGTCTGACTAATATTAGCGTTCCTATTCAGTCTGACCCCCCTAAGTCTATTTATTAATAATGAAATAGAGACTATATTATCTTCACCCCCTATCATCAACACTACCACAATAAATATTAACATTAGCCTTATCTTAGACACTTACTCTATTATATTCGTCCCAATCGCCCTATATGTAACATGAGCTATTGTAGATTTCTCAACCTGGTATATATACACTGATCCATACATCAACAAATTCATTAAATACCTATTAACTTTTCTAACCGCTATAATTATCATTATTACATCAAACAACATCTTCCAATTTTTCATTGGCTGAGAGGGCGTGGGAATCATATCCTTCTTACTAATCGGATGGTGATCCGCCCGAGCAGATGCTAACACCGCAGCCTTACAAGCCATTATCTATAACCGAATTGGAGACATCGGCCTAATCATAACTTCCGCATGACTACTAACATTTACATCCATGAACATACAAGAACTATTTACACAACAAAACACAATCACCCTAATCCCCCTACTCGGACTAATAGCAGCTGCAATGGGCAAATCCGCACAATTCGGCCTTCACCCATGACTCCCAGCAGCTATGGAAGGCCCAACACCTGTATCCGCCCTACTGCACTCTAGCACAATAGTTGTTGCTGGAGTGTTTCTACTAATTCGAATAAGCCCAATCACACAAAATAATATTATTTCAACAATTTGCCTACTACTGGGCGCAACCACTACCCTATTCGCAGCAGCTGCYGCGACAACACAACACGACATCAAAAAGATCATCGCATTATCAACAACAAGCCAACTTGGACTAATAATAACAATAATTGGTCTAAATCAACCAACCCTGGCCTTCCTACATATGGCAACTCACTCCTTCTTTAAAGCTCTTCTATTCTTATGCGCCGGCTCCTTTATTCATAGCCTAGAAAACGAACAAGATATCCGAAAAATGGGGGCATTAAACAAGACAATACCCCTGACATCCTCAATTATCACAATCGCAAGTCTCACATTAATAGGAATACCCTTCCTATCTGGATTTTACTCCAAAGACACTATCATCGAAACCATCACAAACTCCTACACAAACACCTGAGCCCTAACTATAACAATACTGGCAACAGCACTTTCCACTATCTACAGCCTACGAATCATTCTACTAGCACAGACAAACTATCCACGAACAAAAATAAACCCACACCCAGAAATAGAAACCCCAATAAAACCCCTTCTACGACTAACATTAGGATCCATCCTTACAGGAACGCTACTCAAACTGACGCCCCTCCAAACGACAACAACCATAACAATACCAAAAACAGCAAAACTCGGAGCACTGATCATAACAATCCTCGGCCTTATCCTATCACTAGATATATTCCTCATCTCCACAAAACAAACCCAAAAATCCCCATCAACCATAATAACATTCTTCAATCAATTAGCCTTCTTCAATACCATCCACCGCGCCCTTCCAATAAAAACACTAAAATTTAGCCAAAATACCTCCACAGAACTAGTAGACCTGTTCACCTTAGAATACTACGGACCAAAAGCTTTACAAAATACTACCACCAACATAATTAATCTTACAACCCAACAAAAAAACCTAGTAAAAAATTATCTCACCACCTTTACAATAACAATTCTCATTGCACTCATCATTACTATCTAAATGGTCGCAGCCCACCATAAGACCCCCAACGCAATACCACTAAAATAGAAAACAAGGTCATCAACAAGCCTCATAAACAAACAACCAATCCAAAATACCCACTAAAATACAAAACCCCAAACCCATTAACCTCTAAATTAACATAACAAAAGTCTCAACCTAAAACTACAAATCACTTCTCAATGCCAGAAACCATGATAGATCATAAACAAATAGCTACTACCACAAAAACAAATAAATATGAAACTACCTTAAAACCAATACTTCAATACCCCGACTCTAAATCCTTCTCCACACTTACACAATATCCAAAAATAATTATCATCCCCCCCAAATAAACAACAAGAACCACCAGTGCTATAAATATCCGCCCTATTACAACCATAACAAAAGAGCACAAAGCCACAACAGACATTAATGCAACAACCCCAAAATACGGAACAGTTGTCGTATTTAAAACTAAGACCCCGGCAAGAATAGAAACTAGCCCGATAAAAAATAAAAAATTAAAAAGCGTCATTATTTTTACTCTTTACGAGACCTGCGGCCCGAAAAACCACCGTTGTAAATCAACTATAAAAACATGATCACTAATCTTCTATTAAAATCCGCCGGACTTCTCCCAGTAACTACAAACATCTCAACCTGATGAAATTTTGGCTCTATACTTATAGTCTGCCTTGCAATCCAAATTGCAACGGGCTTCTTCCTAGCAATACATTACACAGCAAATATTACTCTAGTCTTCTCATCAATCGTTCACATCGTACGAGATGTCCCATACGGCTGACTCATACAAAACCTACATGCCATCGGAGCTTCAATATTCTTTGCCTGCATCTACATTCACGTGGCACGTGGACTATATTATGGTTCATACATATACAAAAAAACCTGATCTTCTGGCATCATAATCCTACTCACTCTCATGGCTACAGCCTTCTTCGGATATGTCCTTCCCTGGGGACAAATATCATTTTGAGCAGCAACTGTAATCACAAATCTACTTACAACAATCCCATACCTAGGCACCTCTTTAACCACCTGACTGTGAGGCGGCTTCGCAATCAATGACCCAACCCTTACTCGTTTCTTTGCCTTACATTTCATTCTCCCATTTATAATCACAGCCCTATCATCAATCCATATCATACTGCTACATGAAACTGGCTCTAGCAACCCTCTTGGTACAAACCCTAACATCGATAAAACTCAATTCCACCCTTACCACACATACAAAGACCTTCTAATACTATCAATCCTAATCCTAATCCTACTTTCTACTACCTCATTTATTCCAGATATCCTAAACGATCCAGAAAACTTCTCCAAAGCTAACCCCCTGGTTACACCACAACATATCAAACCTGAATGATATTTTCTATTTGCTTACAGTATCTTACGATCCATTCCAAATAAACTAGGAGGCGCATTCGCTCTAGCAATATCCATTATAATTTTATTCTCCCTTCCACTTACTCACACCTCAAACCTACGAACCATAACATTCCGCCCAACAGCCCAATATCTATTCTGAACCCTTATCACCACCTTTCTTCTTTTAACATGGACCGCAACTAAACCCGTAGAAATCCCATTCACAACAGTCAGTCAAGGCGCCTCCCTAATATACTTCTCATTTTTCATTATACTCCCTCTAACAGGCCTAATAGAAAATAAACTAGCAAAACCCAAAATCTGCTCTAATAGCTTAATCTCAAAGCATTGTTCTTGTAAACCAAAGCCGGACCCAAATCCTTAGAGCATCAAAAAGAGGTAACCCTATCCCTGGTCCCCAAAACCAGTATTTTAGCTTAAACTACTTTTTGCTACCAAAAGCTGCGGCAATTAACCGTGGCTTTTTTACCGAGTATAAAATGGCCCCTCGACCCCCCCCTACCCCCCCCAATAAACAATACTAATTTTAACTTCACAGGTTAATGTAACTCTTATACATTTGTCTTTTATTCATGCTATGTATAATCTTACATTAATGGCTTGCCCCATGAATATTAAGCAGGAATTCCCGTTTAAATATTTTAGTAACTATTTGCCTTCGTACCCTAAAACTTGTCCTCATTTCTTGGTCGTTCAATGAAACATGGATTATACATTCCTAATAACCATGACTATCCTTGATCTAATATAATCCTTGGTCTAACCCCTCCCGTGAAACCCTCTATCCTTTCATACATGCATACCATTCGACTTCTCACGTCCATACAGTGTTGTATCCTCTCTACTAGCTTCTTCCAAGGCCGCTGGTTACACCTTCAAGTTCATCTCGACGGTCCGGAACCATCCCTCCCTACTTGCTCTTTCCAAGACCTCTGGTCGCACCCTTTATATTGGTCCATCATTCTCATGATCTGATCACATATGCTAGTCCGCCCCTGGTTACCTTTTTTTCTCTCTACCTTTCACCTGACAGCCATATATGCACACCTAAGGTTATCTTTCCAAGGTTGAGCCCGATGGAGTCCCCTCACCCTACCTATAGAGTTATATCTCTTAATGCTTGTTAGACATATCACTTAACCAAACCAAATTCTACAATAACAAAATATTGGAATTTGCAGAACAAACCCCCAAAAAAACCACCTAATTTCACACCCACACCCACACCCCCACCAAAATAAAACTCGAATTCTATATAAAATAATATAATTTTTCTATTTATTAACATAAAATTTAACACCCTTTCCTTAGAGATTATTACTTTAAATACAAAACAAAACTAGAATTCTGTATAAAATAATATAAATTTCTCTCTATTTACTAACACAAATTTAACACCCCCCCTAGAGATTATTACTTTAAATATAAAATAAAACTAGGATTCTGTATAAAATAATACAAACATTTCTATTTATTAACATAAAATTTAATACTCCACCTTAGGGGTTTTCACCTTAAATACAAAATAAAACTAGAGTTTCATATAAAATAATACAAATTTCTTTCTATTTACTAACACAAATTTAACACTTCTTTAGGAATTATTACTTTAAATACAAGATAAAACTAGAACTTTATATAAAACAACACAAATTTCTTTCTATTCGCTAACATAAAATTTAATACCCCTTAGAAATCATTACTTTAAACACAAGCAAGACTATGCCTT